ACTCTTAACGGTCAAAGCGAACCCTTTCATTCATTCCGAATTACAGATTTCGGAATCAATAAAATCTCCCCAAGTAGGATTCGAACCTACGACCAGTCAGTTAACAGCCGACCGCTCTACCACTGAGCTACTGAGGAACAACGGGAAATTAGATCTTATAGAGTTCAATTCCCGTTCTCAACCCATGACCGAGCTCGAAGTTTCCTTCGTAACTCGTAAAACTTCTTCGCAGTGGCTCCGTTCCATGCCTCATTTCATAGGGAACCTCAAAGTGGCTCTATTTCATTATATTACATCCATAAACGAATTCCATTCATTTAATATCCCTATCTTTGGTGTCATTAAGATAAGAGATGTCGTTTCTAGTCTATCTATTTATATATATATATATATATGGAAAATGGAAAGTTGAAAAATCATTATATAATAATCCAAAAATTGCAATAGAAAAATAATCCAGAAATTGCAATAGAAAAGAAAAAGAGAGGTTTGAGATGATTTTTCAATCTTTTATACTGGATAATCTAGTATTCTTATGCATGAAGATAATTAATTCGATAGTTGTGGTCGGACTCTATTATGGATTTCTGACCACATTTTCCATAGGGCCCTCTTATCTCTTCCTTCTTCGAGCTCGGCTTGTGGAAGAAGGGACCGAGAAGAAAATATCAGCAACAACTGGGTTTATTACGGGACAGCTCATAATGTTCATATCGATTTATTATGCGCCTTTGCATCTAGCATTGGGTAGACCCCATACAATAACTGTCATAGCTCTACCCTATCTTTTATTTCAGTTCTTCGCCAATAATCACAAAAACTTTTTGAATTATGGATACAAGAATACAAATTCAATACGTAATTTTAGTATTCAAAGAATATTCTTTCAGAATCTTATTTTTCAGTTATTAAACCCCCTTTTTTTACCAAGTTCCATATTAATAAGATTAGTGAATATTTATTTGTTTAGTATTAGTAAATAAATAAAAAATACCAAATTAGTATAAAGATTAATATATATAACATATACAATAAGATATACGAAGAAATTCGCCCACCTCCCACATATTTGATAGTCTCTCCCATAAAAAAACTTGTAATACCTATTCCATTTGGAATTCCATCAATTATTTTTTTATCAAAAAAATAATTGAATTGAACTAATTTTCTTAGACTGGCGATTAAAGATATCTCATAAAAAACATCTATATAAGCACGATTATATGACCAATCATATATGAAATTTTTAAAATTATCGGCAACAATTTTATTAGGAACACTTTTTTCAAATAAATTTAATAAATTCAAATTTTGTAAATCTGAATAAACCGGTTTGTAAAAAAAAGACGCTATAAATATTCCGAAAAAAGTTAGAATCACCGAAAAAGTTGCGTTTGTCAAAAATTCATGCCAATCCACAAAATTTTTTGAATTTTTATGTAAAAGGTCTATAAACGGAATTAACAATTTGGATAATATATCCCAATCTATTCCTTTTTGGCTAAAAGAAATTCCTATGGCCCCAACGAATAAAGTAAATAGCACTAAAACAAGCATAGAAAATCGCATGGTATTGTCCGATTCATGAGGATATAAAGAAGCAGTTTTTTTAGTACCAAAATGGGTAATATCAAAAAAAAAAAGACGTGTTATGTTTTTGACATTTTGATTAATTCGATGTGTATATGTCTTCCGGATAAAAAAAGAAGTCATTTCATTATTTTTCATTCTTAATAAAGCTAAGAAAAAATTTTTGTTTTTTAATTTATGTTTTACTTCTTTTTTACCCCATAAAGATATTGAATAGAATGAACTATTTTTTTTTCCATTGAAATTTATAAAATGGACGTTTAAATGTCCTTCAAAAATAAGTAAATAGATCCGAAACATATAAAATGCAGTTAATCCTGCTGTGGAACAAGCTATTATTGCGAAAATTAGTGAATACAACCAACTATCATTAAGAATCTCATCCTTAGACCAAAAACAGGCAAAAGGTGGAATACCACAAAGAGAAAGTGTACCCACTAAAAAAGAAGTTTTTGTAATTGGTACATGTTTTGTTAAACCGCCCATCAGAGCCATATTTTGACTTTTAGCTGGAGAATATCCAACAACAGCTTCCATTGAATGAATAATGGATCCAGATCCTAAAAACAACAATGCTTTAGAATAAGCATGGGTAATCAAATGAAATAAAGCGGCTCGATAAGATCCCATACCTAGAGCTAACATCATATAACCCAATTGAGACATTGTGGAATAGGCCAAATTTTTCTTAATATCTTTTTGAGCAATAGCTAAAGTAGCTCCTAATACTACTGTTATTATACCTATAAAAGCTATTCCATTCATTATTGCGGGCAGAACTATGAAAAGAGGAAGAAGCCGAGCTACAAGAAAAATTCCCGCCGCTACCATAGTAGCAGCATGTATAAGGGCGGAAATAGGAGTAGGCCCTTCCATAGCATCTGGTAGCCATACATGAAGAGGAAATTGGGCGGATTTAGCGACTGAGCCACAAAATAGAAAGAGGGCAAACAAAGTAACCAAAAAAATATTAACTTCATTTTTATAAATCAAATTATTTATTATTTGAAACAAATCCCGAAATTCCAAACTACCCGTTATCCAATAAAGACCTAAAATTCCCAATAATAAACCAAAATCCCCTACACGATTAGTTACAAATGCTTTTTGACAAGCATTTGCCGCAATAGGACGTGTGAACCAAAAGCCTATTAATAAATAAGAACACATTCCAACCAATTCCCAAAAAACATAAATTTGTATCAAATTCGAACTAGTAACTAATCCCAACATTGAAATATTAAAAAGAGTCATATAAGCAAAAAATCTCAAATATCCTTTATCATGAGACATATAATTATCACTATAAATAAGAACCAGAATGCCAACAGTAGTAATTAATATTGACATAATAGAAGTAAGTGAATCGATCAAGTACCCAAACTCTAAAGAAAGATCATTATTTATGGTCCAAGACCATACATATTGATAAATAGAACTATTATTGATTTGATAAATAGACAAATCAACCGAAAAAATCATAACTATAGTTAACAATAAAATACTAGGAAAAGCCCACATACGGCGAAGATTTTTGGTTGCCGTCGGAAAAAGTAGAAGTCCCACTCCTATTAACATAGGAACCGGAAATGGAATAAAAGGTATGATCCATGAATATTGATGTGTATATTCCATACAATAAACAAAAAAATTCTGATTCTAATGAATTTTGTTTCTTATTCGTCGCTTTTTATTTATCTTTTTTGTAAAGAAGGGGTTCGGTTAATAAAAAAGTAAACATAGAATTAAAGTAGAATGATATATTCTTAATTACTCTGAATCTTTGTACAATATTTCAAATATTACAAAGTATAAACTCAAACCGGACCAATAACTAAATTTATAGTGAAAAAGAAACTTTTTTTTAATTCATATGACATGAATCAATAATAATTTTTTTTTTTCAAAAACATTAGTTCATTTTTTTTAACTAATTTAGTATTTTCTATTACAATAAAAAATATCTATGTTTGGAAAAATTTATATAAAGGATTATAATATTCAATGTTTTCCTTTAAATAGGAAACAAAAAAATGGGAATTAAGATAGATCAGATATATAGCTAATTAAAGAGAAATTTATTTTCATTTACAGAAAAAAATGTCTTTCACATGGAACTTTATAACAATGAAAAACTAAACTAATTATATGGCAGTTCCAAAAAAGCGCACTTCTATATCAAAAAAAATGATTCGGAACACTTTATGGAAAAAGAGGGGATATTGGACAAAATTGAAAGCTTTTTCATTAGCTCAATCTATTTTTACGGGGAATTCAAAAAGCTTTTTTTGTAACAAATACAAACGTTAGAATAATTTCAATTAACTTAATTCAACGAATATTCTTAAATACAAAAATACTAATATAAATTTAATATCTAATAGAGTATAATATTCATTTAGGATATTTACATATGTATATATATGTAAAAAAAACACTTTGGACGGAGTGTTCCATTTTTGATCCATAAATTGACTATTTTATTTTCCATTGAAGAAATCGAAATACATTTCTTTATATTCAGAAAATGAAATAAATAAAAAATAAGTCATTCAAAATTACATAAAGAATAATAGGATTATTATTTATTTATAATTTTTTTTACATTTATAAGAATTCAGAATAAGAATATAGAATAATAATATATTTCTGATAGATTCTAATGGAATTCTTTTCCTTAAAATTCTTTATTTAACGTTTAGTAAACAAATATTGCACTTTAATTGATTCTTTGAATCTCGACAATTGACTAAAAATGGGTTATTATTATTTCGAGTAAGCCGCTATGGTGAAATTGGTAGACACGCTGCTCTTAGGAAGCAGTGCTAGAGCATCTCGGTTCGAGTCCGAGTAGCGGCATGACATCTTATTTATCTTCTAAAAAAATAGGTCCTATAATGAACTCAATTCTTATTTCTATTCCTAGTATTTCGATTTTTTTCATTATATATGGTATTTTCAACTTTAGAGCATATATTAACTCATATATCGTTTTCGGTCGTATCTATTTTAATTTCAATTCATTTGATAACCTTATTTTTAGTCAATGAAATCATAGGATTATATGATTCGTCCAAAAAAGGCATGATAATAACTTTTTTATGTATAACGGGATTGTTAGTTACTCGTTGGGTTTTTTCGGGCCATTTACCATTTAGTGATTTATATGAATCATTAATATTTCTTTCATGGACTTTTTCCATTTTTTATATGGTTCCTTGCTTCAAAAAACATAAAAACTACTATTTAAATACAATAATTACACCAAGTGTTATTTTTATCCAAGGCTTTGCTACTTCTGGTCTTTTAACCAAAATGAATGAATCCTTAATATTAGTACCTGCCTTACAGTCCCATTGGTTAATGATGCACGTAAGTATGATGATATTGGGTTATGCAACTCTTTTATGTGGATCATTATTATCAGTGGCTATTTTAGTCATTACATTTCAAGGATTCATACAAATTATTGGTAAAAGCAAGAATTTGTATTTTTTAAATGAATCATTTTCTTTTGCTGAAATCAAATACATGAATATGAATGAAAAAAATAATGTTTCACAAAAAACTTCTTTTTCGTCTTATAGAAATTATTATAGATCTCAATTTATTCAACAATTGGATCGTTGGGGTTATCGTACTATTAGTCTAGGTTTTATATTTTTAACGATAGGTATTATTTCAGGAGCAGTATGGGCTAATGAGGCATGGGGATCATATTGGAATTGGGATCCAAAGGAAACTTGGGCTTTTATTACTTGGACTATATTCGCGATTTATTTACATACTAGAAAAAATACAAAATTGGAAGATATAAATTCTTCAATAGTGGCCTCTATGGGCTTTCTTATAATTTGGGTATGTTATTTAGGAATAAATCTTTTAGGAATAGGACTACATAGTTATGGTTCATTTACACCTAATTGAATTAAAGTGAGTAAAGAACTTCACAAATACAAATATAGAAAACATAAATAATATAAATAATAAAGAAAAAAACTTCCAATAAATGATAGAGAACCCTTTAAATCAAGTAATGTAGTAGTGATTCAAGGGGTTCTCACAAACAACAAGCATATTCAATTATAATTCAAATTCATTTTTATGTGATTAATTTAATACAAAAGAAATCCATTTTTTTTTATTGTACATAGGATTTACTTTTATTTTTGATTTTCTTTTTTCATTTATTCGTGAAAACTATCTATAAAAAATTAGATAGAATAGCTTCAACCTTGTCAGCCGAAAATGAAAAAAGAAAATCTGGATAAATACCAATACTTATTACGGGTATAAGGATAGAAATCGAAATAAATAATTCTCGTGGCCCCGAATCAAAAAAATAAGAATTTGGTGTATTAAAAAGCTTGTATCCATAGAACATTTGACGTAAAATAGATAATGAATAAATAGGAGTTAATATCATTCCAATTGCTGTTACAAAAGTTATTAGTATTTTTGTGATTAAAAGATATTTTTGGCTGGTAATTATTCCCAATAAGACTATCAATTCTGCAACAAAACCGCTCATGCCCGGCAATGCAAGAGAAGCCATTGATAAGATAGTGAAAACCGTGAATATTTTTGGCATTGGGATAGCCATTCCACCCATTTCGTCGAGATAAAGAAGACGTAGTCTATCATAACTAGTTCCCGCCAAGAAAAAAAGCGCAGCGCCAATAAATCCATGAGATATTATTTGTAAAATAGCCCCGTTGAGACCTGTATCGCTTATAGAACCAATTCCTAAAATTAAGAAACCCATATGAGATACCGAAGAATAAGCTATTCTTTTTTTTAAATTACGTTGACCAAGAGATGTTGAAGCTGCATAGATTATTTGAATTGAACCTAATAGCATTAACCAGGGACAAAATATAGAATGAGCGCGAGATAATAATTCCATATTAATTCGAACCAACCCATATGCTCCCATTTTTAATAATATTCCGGCTAAAAGCATACAAGTGCTGTAATGTGCCTCTCCGTGGGTATCTGGTAACCATGTATGTAAGGGTATAATTGGTGATTTGACAGCAAAAGCAATAAGAAATCCCATATAGAATATTATTTCCAGCGCCACAGGATATGATTGATTAGTTAATGATTCAAAATTTAATGTTGGTTCATTAGAACTATATAAACTCATACCCAGAATTCCCAGTAATAAAAAAACAGAACTTCCCGCAGTGTACAAAATAAACTTTGTAGCTGAATACAAACGTTTTTTTCCACCCCACATAGATAAAAGTAGATAAACGGGAATTAATTCTAATTCCCACATGATGAAAAAAAGTAAAATGTCTCGAGAAGAAAATGTTCCTATTTGACCACTATACATTGCTAACATCAGGAAATAAAATAATCGGGATTCTCGAGTAACTGGCTGAGCCGCTAACGTAGCTAAAGTAGTGATAAATCCCGTCAATAAAATGGGTCCTATAGAGAGTCCATCTATTCCGAATCTCCAGTAAAAGTCAAAAAAATGGATCCATTTATAATTTTCTGTCAATTGGATTAGTGGATCATCCAATTCGAAATGATAACAAAATGCATAGGCTGTTAGAAGGAGATCCATTAAACATATACAAATAGTATACCACTTAATTACCTTATTTCCTTTATGAGGAAATAAGAAAATTAAGGAACCCCCTACTATTGGCAAAACTACAACTATTGTTAACCAAGGAAAAAAGTAATTCGTGATAAAAATAAGATATACTTAGACTAGAAAAACCCGCGCTCCAAATAAAAAAGCAATTCTTTTTTATTTGGAGCGCGGGTTTTTGCCAGTAAACAAAAACGTACTTGTGTGTGGTTCTTTTTGAAACGTATCAATAAGCTAGACCCATGCTTCGAGTTGTTTCATGCCATAAATAAACTCTGACACTTAAGAAATCCGTCGGACAGGCGGATTCACACCTCTTACAACCAACACAGTCCTCTGTTCTTGGGGCAGAAGCAATTTGTTTAGCTTTACATCCGTCCCAAGGTATCATTTCTAATACATCTGTGGGGCAGGCTCGGACACATTGAGTACATCCTATACATGTATCATAAATCTTTACTGAATGTGACATTGGATCGTAATCCTTGAACATCAAAAAATTCAACATTTTCAATCTAGTAAACTCCTAAACGAATTATATATATATTTTAGACACCAGATGAATCAATGATTTATCAGAATTTTGCTAATCAAAATTGACTTATAGATTAATTAATAATAATAGAATAGAACCAAGATACTTTGATTTCTTATGTTTGTTTTCGCAAACATGATCATAAGTTATATATCATATATGCTAATTTGAATTTATTAATAGTACACACTATTATAAATTCGACTTTTTTTTTTTGATTTTTTATGAGTAATAAATAATAAATACTATTTATTCAACAAATTCGATTGATTGATACGGGTTGATTTTTTATTACGATAAATTGAGGAAACAATAGCCGGTCCGATAGCTGCTTCAGCGGCTGCAATAGCTATAACAAAAATTGAAAAAATATTTCCTTTTAATTGTCGATTATCAAAAAAATCAGAAAAGGTTACGAGATTTATATTAACTGCATTCAGTATAAGTTCAAGACACATAAGGGCTCTAACCATATTTCGGCTCGTGATCAACCCATAGATACCTATAGAAAATAAATAGGCACTCAAAACAAGTGCATGCTCGAATATCATTGACCAACCCCTTATCAATTTTTATTCATTTCAATATGAACAAGAATTCAACGGATTTGATTGACTAAAGAATAGAATAAGTCTACAACAAAATAATGTATTGGCAATAAAAAAACAATTTTTTACATAAATACTATTTTATGTTCACATAGAATTCAACGAAAATCAATGTGATAAAATCTAACAAAATTATATTTGGATTTATATTATTAGTTCTAAAAATTTCTTATTGGCGAGCCACGACAATTGCACCTATCAAAGCAACTAAAAGAATTATTGAAATGAGTTCAAATGGAAGAAAAAAATCTGTTGATAAATGAATTCCAATTTGTTGACTAGTACTTATCAAATCTTGCTCTATAATCTGATTTGTTCTTGTAGTCCAAATAATACCGTGCCATGATGTATCTAGAATAGTAGTTATTAGTGAAACAAAAATACTTGTACAAACCATCAAAGTAATTCCGTCCCCAACGGTCCAAAGACGAAAATCTTGGTAATATTCTGAACCATTCATGAACATCACAGCAAATATTATTAAAACATTTATAGCGCCCACGTAAATAAGTAGCTGTGATGCAGCTACAAAATGGGAGTTTGATAAAATATAGAATAAAGATATACAAACAAGAACTAGTCCCAATGAAAAAGCAGAAAAAATTGGATTCGTAAATAATACTACTCCTAGACTTCCCAATATAAGACCCGATCCAAAAAAGACTAAAAGAAAATCATGTAGCGGTTCGGGCAAATCCATTATATGTAAAATAAGAGATAAATAAATCGAAATTTCATGACCTTATTGATATGACCAGGAAAAAAACTTATATATTAAATACTAAAATACTCTTCGCATTGAATTCAACCAAATCCTAAGATAAGAAATGGGACTATAGGTACAATTGTTATAGGATTAATGTCATTCTTTTCTTTATGTGAAAGAGTAATTTTAAACTATACAAACTATACAAAAATTAAAGTATATATATATATAATGATTTGATTTATATTCTATGATTTTCGTTTTTATAAGAATTTTATTTAATTATAAATAATTTAAATTATAAATAATTTTATTTTATTTGAATTGTTCGAATTGTATAATCATCAATTACTGACACTGGTAAACGGCCCAAAGCAATTTGATTATAATTCAATTCATGGCGATCATAAGTCGAAAGTTCATATTCTTCAGTCATTGATAAACAATTTGTTGGACAATACTCAATACAGTTACCACAAAAAATACAGATTCCGAAATCAATACTGTAATTAAGCAATCGTTTCTTTCGAATATCAGTTTCTAGTTTCCAATCAACAACGGGTAGATCTATGGGACATACACGAACACATACTTCACAAGCAATGCATTTATCAAATTCAAAATGTATTCGACCACGGAAACGTTCTGATGAGATTATTTTTTCATAAGGATATTGAATAGTTACAGGTAACCGATTTGCGTGAGATAGGGTAATCATGAAACCTTGACCAATGTACCTTGCAGCTCGGACTGTTTGTTGACCATAATTTATGAATCCAGTTACCATAAGGAACATATCATGAATATCTCTGAATATTTTTTTTCTTTCTCTTGTTTGAGACAAGTTATGAATAGAAAAAGTCCACATTTTTTATAGTGAAAATAGTTGAGACGAAGTTGTTAATAATAGATTACCGAGAGCAATGGGTAAAAGAAACTTCCACCCAAGATTTAATAATTGATCTATTCTTAGCCTAGGTAAAGTCCATCTTGTTGTGATAGAAACGAATAAGAATAAATAAGTTTTAGCTAGTGTAATAAAGATACCAATTATCGTTACAAAAACCCCATATGCTTTATTTATTTCAAAAAACTCAGAAACGAATATGTACGGAATAGAGATATTCGAACCACCCAAGTAAAGAACTGTTACAAATAAGGAAGAAATTAATAGGTTTAAATATGAAGCAACATAAAATAAACCAAATTTGATACCCGAATATTCGGTTTGATAACCCGCTACTAATTCTTCTTCCGCTTCCGGTAAATCAAAAGGTAATCTTTCACATTCTGCTAGGGAAGAAATTAGAAATACGACGAAACCCATAGGTTGCCGCCACAAATTCCATCCCCAAAAACCATATTTTGATTGTGCATCAACTATATCAACTGTACTTAAACTGTTAGATAATCCTAGTCGGTGATAACATTACTGTTACCATCTCTATTACAGAACCGTACATGAGATTTTCACCTCATACGGCTCCTTTAAAGCCTTTAAAAAATCTAAGGACCGTGCCGATTATTTATCCCTTGATATATCCCTAAGATATATAAGATTCGATTTTATCGGACAGTTCTGAATTAGACCAATTGAATTCTGTCTGTTCGAATAAAAAATTTAAAAATAAATCCATTTAATAAAAAAAAATACATCTTATTTAAATAAATAAAAAAAATACAAAAGGTACTTCTGAATTTATCTCATCCTTTAAAAAATCCTAATTTAAATTTGTTGAGTAATAACTTAATTCTTCCATAAAATACTCTTTTAGAATTATCAATAACAATAACTCCCCCCAATAACTCCCTCATCATTTTCGATTACGAAAAAGAATTACATGTTCGTTTTCGAAATTTTCTAAATTAAATGATGGCATGAATTCTATCTCCATAAATATGGATATAAGACAAAAAATCAAAAGGGGATCCCTTTTTTTCGTTCTTATCCTATTCTTTTTTGTGCAAGTAAAATAAAAAGGGACTTCAAAAAAATTAAAGGATTATTTCGTTCCTGATAGTTATTTATTTAATCAGCGGATGGAAGTATACTCTGGATCGGAATTGTGGGGAGGACTACTTTATTTTTTCTACCAACTTAAAGCCCCAATTAGTATTCTTTTTCTATTATACATAAATGTTCTTTTGGATATTTAAAAAAAAATATACGTTACTAATCCTTTGTGTATCTTGGTGTTTCTAACCATCCATTCATTTTTTGTATTAATCCCTTATTTATGTTAATATATGTATGATAATTCATACAAATGATATTGAACATTTAAAAAAGTTTGATCTTTTGCGCCCGCTTCAAGACAGGATGACTAATCAACCAACCTTGGGAGAAACAAACACTTCTACTTAATAATTTAATTCATTTTTTTTTTTCACTTAATTCTTATACATAGAAAATGAGACTCAATATTTTTACTGCAATTTTATAAATCATCATACTTTCTATTTACTATAAGTAATATAGTATTCTGTAAATTTTATTCAATAGAAGCTGTTTTATTGCACTCATATAACTATCTGATTAAATTCTTCAATCCGAATTGCGAAAAATAATAAATTGAATATAGATATATATCTATATTCAATTTATTATCCTCCTTTACTATAAAGTACTATATAGAGAGGAGTATAGCAAATAGTATCGAAAAATTTATGTCTCAACGAATCGCACGTAGAGATATCGATAACACACATAGAGTTAATGGTATTTCATAACTAATCGATTGAGCAGCCGCTCGTAGACCACCCAAAAAGGAATATTTATTATTTGACCCATATCCTGACATAAGAAGTCCAATGGGAGCAATACTCGAAATAGCAATCCATAAAAAAACACCAATATTCAGATCAGATAAAACAAAGTTATAGCCAAAAGGAATTACTGAATAGCTTGTTATAATGGATATGACTGATATAGATGGTCCTATACTGAATAAACGAATATCTCCTCTAGATGGAATAAGATTTTCTTTGAAAAGTAATTTTGTTCCGTCTGCTAGAGCTTGAAGAACTCCAAAAGGACCGGTATATTCAGGTCCAATACGCTGTTGTATCCCTGCGGATATTTCTCTTTCTAACCATACAATTGCTAGTACACTTATTGTAATTCCCAATACAAGAATAAAAATAGGGGCAAATACCCATAAAATTCCATATACCTCTTTAAAAGATTCCAATCTGAAAAAAAAATGGATATCTTGTATTTCTATTATATCAATTATCATTTCAACGATCAACTTCTCCCATAATAATATCTATGCTACCTAGTATTGTCATAATATCGGCCAATTTCATTCTTTTAACTAATTGGGGAAGAATTTGCAAATTGATAAAACCCGGTGGACGAATTTTCCATCTCCAGGGAAAACCATTTTGATCCCCTATTAGAAAAATTCCTAATTCTCCCTTGGGGGCCTCAATTCTTACATAAAGTTCTTGTTTTGGCAATTCAAAAGTCGGAGAAGGTTTTTTACTAATAAATCGATACTCAAAATCATTCCATTCTGGCTCTTTTTCTCTATCAAAGCAGCGGATTTCGAAATTTTCATACGGCCCGCCTGGAATTCCTTCCAAAGCCTGTTGAATAATTTTTATGGATTCCACCATTTCACCAATTCGAACTAAATAACGAGCTAATGAATCTCCTTCTTTTTGCCATTGAACTTCCCAATCAAATTCTTCGTAACATTCATAATTATCAACTTTACGTAGATCCCATTGTATTCCGGAAGCCCGAAGCATCGGTCCTGATAAACCCCAATTTATTACTTCCTTTCCATCAACAACACCTACCCCCTCAACCCGTTCTAAAAAAATAGGATTTCGCGTAATAAGTTTTTGATATTCAACAATCCTTGTTAAAAAATAATCGCAGAAATCATAACATTTATCTATCCAACCATAAGGTAGATCAGTCGCCACCCCCCCGATACGAAAAAAATTATGCATCATTCTCATACCCGTCGCAGCTTCGAATAGATCATATATTAATTCTCTTTCTCTGAAAATATAGAAGAAAGGTGTTTGTGCTCCAATATCTGCCATAAAAGGTCCTAGCCATAGTAGGTGAGAAGCTATACGACTCAACTCCAACATAATTACTCGGATATAGCTAGCTCTTTTAGGTACTTGGATATTTCCCAACTGTTCTGGCCCGTTTACAGTTATTGCTTCTGTGAACATAGTAGCTAAATAATCCCAACGTGTTACATAAGGCAGATATTGTATAATTGTTCGGTTTTCCGCTATTTTTTCCATTCCTCTGTGTAAATAACCCAATATTGGTTCACAATCAATAACATCCTCACTATCTAGAGTAACAATAAGTCTAAGAACACCATGCATTGATGGGTGGTGAGGTCCCATATTGACTATCATGAAGTCCTTTCTTGTAGTTGAGATATTCATAGGTTTTTCCTCGATTTATTCTTCTATGAATCGCTTAAAAAAAATTCATCAAAATTCAAGATCCAATAAATCGAATAATTGAGAATTACTCTTCAATTTAACGAATTTGTGACTCCCGAATATCAAATTGATTTATTAATTTTTTATAACGTATTCCATCCTTTTTTGACAAATAAGACAGTAATCGTTGCCGTTTTCCCAGAATTTTACGTAAACCTCTTTGAGATAAATAGTCTTTTCGGTGTAATTCAAAATGTGAAGTAAGTCTTCGTATTCTATTGGTAAAATGGAATACTTGAAATTCAACCGATCCGGGATTTTCTTCCTTTTTTTCTTGCGAAATAACAGGTATAAATGAATTTTTTACCATAAAAAAAAATAAGAAAAGTTTTTCTCTTCTCCTCACCTTTTATAGATATTTTTATTGATCAGTAATAGTAATGACACTAATTTTGAATTTTTTATATAAATCTGAATTTCCTTAAGAATTCCTGATTTTTTTTACAATCGAATTAATTCTTATAAATTTAAGAAATCCAATTTAAATAGATATAAAAGAGACTTTTTTTATGGATTCACCACAAAAAATTGGATACTTAAAAAATAAAAGAGGATTTTGTTGATTCTTTTTTTATCTAACGGATACATCATTGAATTAGTATCAATGCCATAATGTGTGTCTGTATTTATGTTATGTATATATCAATTTGTTTTCATATACCATATATATTACGGTAAATAGAAGACAAATTTCGATTAACGAATTTTCAATCGCGGATACATATGTATCCTTACTATACTGAAACGACTTCCATTATGGGTATTAAACCAATAGCGATTTATACAAGCTAAATCTTCTAATCGATAATTTGGCCAAAGAAAAATTTGGAAATTCATTAGTTTTTTTTTTTCTTCCTTAAAACGTTTTCTTTTTTTAGTCAAAACTTGAAAACAATTATGGACTTTATTTTCATTATAAAATATTGTGTTTCTATGCATACTATTTCTATTACTAGGATTTAAACAAATTAGAATTCTCAATTCTCTACGACGTCTAGCGGATAAAATATTTTCAGGAACAAGTAAATCATAATTCTTTTTTTCTTTTTTTTCTGTTATCTTTTGATCTCTTGTTATTTTAATGTATTTATCAAAATTTTTCTTATTAACATGACTTTTTTCTGGGTATTTTTGATAAATTTTGCGTTTATTCTTATGAATTAATGAAAGACCCATGGTTTGATACATAATAAATTGTTTATTGTTTTTTCTAGACAGGCGAACTGGTTCGATAACAAATATTTCTTTTTTCATAAATTTTTTATTTTTCCTTAAGCCTGGAAGAGTGAAATTCTTCTGATTTTGAATCATCATAATATCTAGACCTAGTTCTCCTCTTTGAATAGAGGCTATAGTAATTTCTCTTAAATTTTTCAATCTAATCAGGAGACAATATACTTTGACATTTTGAAATATTCTTTGACCTAAGAAATTCTTCCAGTTCAAATGTAAAGTCAAAAAATTTCTTAGTAAGAAATTAAGTTCTGCCTCCATCTTGTTCTTGTCTTTCTTTTTCTTTATACCCTTACCATTCTTTTCACTGCCCAATCCTACATAATCTTTTTCAATATCTTTTTCTTGGTTTGAGAGAGACGATTCAAGATTTATTCGATCGGCGTATTCTGCTTTTGCTCTATTTCGAGTTTCTAACTCCAATTCAAGAGATTTCTTTTTTTTCGATGGTCTAAAAATATCTATTATTTTTTTCTTTCTAGTGATGTTATTTTTATTTTCACTAACATTTTGATTTACATTAAAATGTAAAAAAAGTAATTTGATTGGTATAACCCACGGGTTACTCCTATATGCATTATAAAATATCACAAATTTTGAAAAGAACCAAAATTCCGTATTCGATATGGAACGATTTAGTATTTCTATATTGATTCCCGTCCAATCCAAATACTTTCTATCCAGATTTTTTTCCATATCTATAATAGCATCTTTCGCTATATAATTCTTGATAAAAATATTATCTATTATATCAAATAATTCTTTTTTATGCGTGTTGTAATTAGAAGAAATCACTTGGTTTTTATTTGCTTGAAATAGGCATCTGTATCCATAAATATATGAGTCTTTATTATCTGCATAATTGACAAAATTATAGGATAAAAGATCATATCTATATTGTTTTCTAATTTTTTTTTTTTTTTTTTTTAATGCGTCTACTTGTTGTTCTTTGTAAAGAATTAATCGGCTTTTTTCATATGAATCCCATTTGGTTAAATCTTTATTTCGAGCTACACGATATTCAGTGATTCTATTTCTCCATTTTTGTGGTACTAATTTGGACCATCTACTTTGAGATAAGTCATATTGATAATAATGATCCTTTAACCAATTTGTCCATTGATTTATTACAGAATTTGGAGGGTTCTTATGTTTTAATTTAGAATGAAATATTCCTTGTACTCCAAAAAAAGAATCCTTTATTTCATTTTTAAGAAAAAAAAAAATTCCATGATATTGAAAAACAGATTTTAACTTATATATATTAATAATTCGGGTTTGTAATAAATTTAAAAATACATATGCTTGTGACAAAAAGGAGACGTCACAAGAATTCTGTGAATTCGTATTCCTAGTATTAAAATATTTGTGTATAATCGAAATAAATCGAATTATACTTTGATTTGTTTTATCAGTTCTTTCTGTATTCGCTTCATTATTGTAAATGAATTTATTTAAAATTTTGTTTGTTGATTCAAGAAAAAGTTGTGTATTGATCCTAGGAATATAAATGATATATAGAAAGATATCCATGGGTATCCTTTTTATGCAAAATTTAAAAAAAGAATGTGATTGACGAGTTAACCGAGCATTTCTCCTTCTTTGTAATATCTGCAAATTTTTTTTTTCGAATTCTATTCTTTTACTATCATAAGTTGTTTTGTTAGAATGAATATTTGTATCTAAAATTACAAGTCCTCTTTTTTTTTCTTCTTTTTTCATTTTTTCTATTTTTTTTATAACTGCTTTTCTTTTATCATTTAGATCCTTTATTTTTTTTTTTGTCAATGAACAATTTGCCGAATTTATAGATTGAATTGGAATGGTTGCTTCGGAAATCGTTGGACTATTCTTATAGATTGTTGAATCCTTTTTGCTTTCGCTCAATTCATCTATTTTTTTTAATTTCAATTTAATAAATAGAAATTTGGAAAATTGTTTTATTTTTTTCGTTAGAAATAGAATACTTTTGAGAATACTTTTGATGATCCATTTTGCTTTTTCTTTTAAGATATTTAGAAACAATTTCAATTTTTCACTTAAAACTTTTAGAACTAAAAAAATGAAAAATTGAAATTGTTTCGTTTTTTTTTTGAGTTCTTTAAAAATGGGATAAAAAAATGAAAATCGATTTTTGGGAGAACCAGAAAAGGGCAATTCGACTTCCGTTCCCCAAATTGTTAAAAAACAAAAGTTCTTTTTTTTCATTTGATCTTTTTTCTTTTCATTGGATCGTAGCTTAGATTTGTGCCAAGATTTTAGACGAAAAGGAAATAATATCTTTATCTGAATACCATCTGTTAGCCATTTTTGGGGAAATTCTGTCTCGGATAATTGAACGCCGTTATACGTACATTTAATATACATTTCTCTCTTCCAATCCCTAAAATCTTCTGACCATTCAGGAAATTGAAAAAATAGTATACGAACAATATTTTTAATTATTATCAATGAAGGTAATATAATATATTTTCTAAGAATCGATTGGGTTATTAATAAAACACTTCTTATTACTTGAGCAAATATAATGTTATCCCAGGCTTCTGCTATTTCTATACGTTTTTTTTCCTCATTTTCTTTTTTTTTTTCCTCCTCTTTTTTCGAATTTTCTTTTGTCTTTTCCTCTGTATAATCCGAAATTTGAAATTCTGTCTTTTTTCGCATCCAATTTTTTAACATAAAAAAGATTTTCATTGATTTGAAACTATCAAAAGAAAAGAATAATGGTTTCTCAATTTTATCCAAAAAAAGAGGGGAATGCACACTTTTTTGAAAAAATTTCCAAGTAACTGTTTTACGCCTTTGAGCACGTATAGATCCTTTGATTATGTCTCTCCGAAAATCCGATTGTTGTGAATAACGTATTAAAGCCAATTCATTTTTTTTTTTTTCAGTATTATCAGTATCTCCAGTATCATTATAAGTATCGTCTTTCTTTAAAAATTTGGATTTAGTCAAAATGACTACACGTTTGCCTTTTCTAGAACGAATTTGATAATTCTCTGCTTGATTCTTTCCCTCCAGTTGCTCCAATTCGTCAATAAATTTGTATGACCATCGAGGAACTTTTTTACTGATTTCGTTTATTCTAATAAATTGAGTTCTATTTCGACTTACTATTGTTTTATCGTTCCAATCAGTTCTAATTGCATCGAATAAGATTTGGATTATTAGTTTTTTTTCTTCTTCATCTTCAGAATTAAATTCTACTTGTTCATGTTCTGGAAATAAATAGATTGCTTCAAAACTCAAGCTTGATATTGATTTTTTTGAAAATTTACTGATTAGATTGAAAAAAAAAAATGTAGTTACTAATGATTTTCTATCAAATGTATTTATTTTCTCCTCCAATTCTGGATAATTACTATTATTATTTTTATAAATATTATTATAAAGAAGGATACCATGAATTTTATTTATCAAAATGTTATTTTTTTTGTAAGTTTTTTCATCTTGGATTGAGGGTGAAAAAAAAAATTTGATTCGTCCACGAAGGGGTCCGTTGAAGAAAGGATCATATATTTTAGTTAAGTATTTTGTTTTAGTTTCATCATTACACAATCGAATTCGGTTTTCCAATATATCCAGAGAAAGAAATTCCTTATCTGTAACTTTTGCCCTATTTAGAAATTCATTGCTAAGTTTCTTTCTTTTTTCTTCATTAGTATAGGTCCAATAATTAGACAATTCATCATAGGAAAATTGATCTCTTGTGAAGAGATCAATTTTTGTTTCCATCATTTTATGAAAAGTTGATAAACTTGGTGGATACATAAAAGATATTCTTTCTTTTCCATCACTTTGACATGTATGAAAAAAAAATTCTGAAATTTCATTTTTTACGATATTTTCAAATCGATTATTTTTTATATATCGAAATGGACGATTCCATCGTTTATAATTGAAAAGAATGTTTACGAGAGGTTTTTGAACAAACCCTAAGCTATTTTTCTCCTCATCAATTTTGTACAAATTCTTCTCTTTTTTCGAAAAAATATAAGGAAAAAGATCTTTGTTCTTCGATCTTTTTTGTTTTTGTTTACTTCGTACCCTTTGCAAATTTCTTTTGACATCGATTTTTTCTTTTTTATAAATTTCATTCCTTTCTTGAGTTTCTGACAATTTCTTATTAAAAAAGGGAGGTGGTATTCTGCCTAAATAATATAAACAGGTAACAAATAAGAAAAAAAGAAAGATTTTGAATATAGAATTTCGAAATTCTGACATAATGTACTTATTTGATTGAATAGGTACACTAGATTTAATCGAATTATTTTGCTGTATGCATACTAATATAAATTCAATACATTTCATCAAAAAAGTGTGACCAATTATCCAACCAACAAAACTACTTGTTAAAAATAACAATTTATTGTTGCATCTAAACAAATAAATATTCACTAATCTTATTAATATGGAACTTGGTAAAAAAAGGGGGTTTAATAACTGAAAAATAAGATTCTGAAAGAATATTCTTTGAATACTAAAATTACGTATTGAATTTGTATTCTTGTATCCATAATTCAAAAAGTTTTTGTGATTATTGGCGAAGAACTGAAATAAAAGATAGGGTAGAGCTATGACAGTTATTGTATGGGGTCTACCCAATGCTAGATGCAAAGGCGCATAATAAATCGATATGAACATTATGAGCTGTCCCGTAATAAACCCAGTTGTTGCTGATATTTTCTTCTCGGTCCCTTCTTCCACAAGCCGAGCTCGAAGAAGGAAGAGATAAGAGGGCCCTATGGAAAATGTGGTCAGAAATCCATAATAGAGTCCGACCACAACTATCGAATTAATTATCTTCATGCATAAGAATACTAGATTATCCAGTATAAAAGATTGAAAAATCATCTCAAACCTCTCTTTTTCTTTTCTATTGCAATTTCTGGATTATTTTTCTATTGCAATTTTTGGATTATTATATAATGATTTTTCAACTTTCCATTTTCCATATATATATATATATATAAATAGATAGACTAGAAACGACATCTCTTATCTTAATGACACCAAAGATAGGGATATTAAATGAATGGAATTCGTTTATGGATGTAATATAATGAAATAGAGCCACTTTGAGGTTCCCTATGAAATGAGGCATGGAACGGAGCCACTGCGAAGAAGTTTTACGAGTTACGAAGGAAACTTCGAGCTCGGTCATGGGTTGAGAACGGGAATTGAACTCTATAAGATCTAATTTCCCGTTGTTCCTCAGTAGCTCAGTGGTAGAGC